AGTTACATCACACCCCTTCCCCTTTTTTTATTTGTATTGAAAAATAAAGAAAAGGGGGTAAAGTGAATTCTTCTCAATATACATACTAGGATTAGGACTATGATACAAGTAATTCCTGACATCTGGTCGAAAAGGAATAGAAAATCTAAAGAGAGGCGAAAGGCTTTTCATAATTTTTTTGACCAGACCAAATCGGGAACAATAAAATTTTTGGTTCTTTTTTACGACTTTTATAAAGCTAAATAGACAGATCTAAAAATTCATTTCGGATAATTGAACCTTCTCGAACTGTTTCTTTTTAAGAACCAAAAAGATTTGTGCCAAAACAACCGATCCTAAGAAGAACAAAAGGCCTTGGACACGTAATGGATCTTGAAGTACTATTTCCGCATCCCCCTGACCAAATCCACCCACATTAGGATTACTCGTTAATGGTTGATCGAGTTTAATGGATTCGCCCTCTGAAACAAGAAGTTCTAGGCCTCGCGGGATAATATCAATCACTTGGCGTCCATTCGATGCATCCACTATGGTTATTTCGTATCCACCCTTTTCTTTTCGTAAAATTTTGCTTATTATCCCTCCTGCCGTAGCATTATAAACAGTATTGTTACTTTTGCTACCATCAGGATAAATCTGACCCCTTCCCCTGTTTCCACCTACATATATAGGATATTTTAAGAAGTGAACATCTTTATTAGTAGCGGGGTCTGGGGCAAGAATAGGAAAGGTTATTTCACTATATTTTTGACCAGGAACAGGACCTATCACAAGAATATTTTTATTATTGGGGCGATAATTCTGAAAAGACAGATTTCCTATCTTTTCTTTCATCTCGGGTGAAATACGATCAGGGGGGGCTAATTCAAACCCCTCCGGTAAAATAAGAACAGCTCCCACATTCAAAGCTCCTTTTTTACCATTAGCTAGAACTTGTTTTAGTTGCATATCATAAGGAATTTTAACAACTGCTTCAAATACAGTATCAGGAAGTACCGCTTGTGGAACCTCAATATCCACGGGCTTATTAGCTAAATGGCAATTGGCACATACAATACGCCCAGTTGCCTCTCGTGGATTTTCATAATTCTGCTGGGCAAAAATCGGATATGCACTTGAAATGGATGCCCAAGTTATTATATATATCATGAGTGAGACAGATATGGAGCGAGTAATCTCTTCCCTTATCCAAGAAAAGGTATTTCTAGTTTGCATGGTCCAATAATTTATCCCGAAAATTTCTACAATAAAGTTAGGTAGGTTGATAATATACTTCCCTAGCCACAATTCTGCTATTTACATTTACTGAAAAAATAAAATTTTTTGTTGAAATATACAAGGAATCCCTCATGGGTAAAAAGAGTAAAGTAAATACGACTTTGATTTGGTTATGATGTATAAGGTAAGAAAGATTAGAATTGGATCAGCGAATCCTTTTTTAGTCATTTATTGCATGATAAATCACTACAAGTGACGGAGATACACGATTTAAATAACGAAAGATCCAATATTTAAAAATTGTATCAAGAATGACTGGAAAGGTAGAAACTAGACCAGATAAAATTTGCTCATAATGAGCAAACCCAAAATCTTTGTAAATATAACCAATCATTAGTTCCCAACCGTGAGGCGAGTGGAATCCGATACATAAATCAGTTAATAAAAGAATCGAAAAAGCTTTAATTGTATCACTTAAATTATATATGAATTCTTGAACCCAAGAATTCATAATAAAAAGCTTTTCCTTACCCCAAAAGGAATAACCACTTAGAATAACGAAAGATATTAGATTTGTCGAGAAGTGCAAGATTGTATGGATACGATACTCATTGTGTATCTTGATGAATTGGATCGTTTCTTTGTGGATTCCTAGACGAAATTGTTGTAAATCGGTTTCTGGGTATTCCTTTATCATTTCATCCAGCTGGAATAGGTCCTCTAATTGTATGAATTTTTCTAGAACACTTTTTTCTTGAATATCATTCAAAAAGGTTTCGCATTGTCTAGTATTCCACCAATTAGTAATCCAAGTTTTCAAACTTTTATTACAGCAGAGAGAGATCAACCAGGGCAAAAAGACTATAGATGTAAAATAAAAAAAAGGAATGAATGCTTTCTTTTTTGCCATTTTGAATCTGTGAATTGTTAATGAACCTACCTCATTTGTTGATTCTATTAGATCTAATATTTCTATCGAGCATGAGTTTCTATTATAATTCGAATAGAATGTATTCAGCCTATGAATCCATTTTCTCTTTTTCTTTTGATTCAATACTTAGTCTTTGCTTTGAATCTATAAAGAATACAGAAATAGACTCAGAATACACTTCCAATTTGAATCAAGAAAAAATTTGGTTTCTAGGATGTTATTCCTCCTTTTTTTCGATCAATACTAAAAGAACTTTTTAAAATTTCTAGACGAATAAACTCCTTTTCTTTTCTATCAAATATATCAAAAAAACGAGCCTAAAAGAATATATGAATGTTCAATCGAAAAAAATAAAGAAATTCTTTAGTTTTTTCTTCCTACTGCCAAAGCATTTAGTCTTTTAAAAATTAATTCATTTCAAAATACTTCAATTGGTACACGCAAGAAGTAAGCCAATTCAGCAGCTTTTTGCTCAATTTCTCGTGTAGTAAAATTCTCATCAGTACGAATTAAAGGAATAGCCCCTTGACCTCGAATTTCCATATAAAGGACACGCCGAGCAGAAACACCCTCTTTAGCTTCTATTCTGATGGACTGAATATCTTTCATAAGGAATCGTAAAAATATGCGACGACTTTTTCCAGGAAATCCCCAACGAAAAATACGCACTATTCCTTCTTTTCGGTCGAAAAGATCATAACCACTACCCACATTCCACAAAATAGTGCACCACAAATAGCAACTAATAAAGAGACCTGCGATCCCATAGAAAGACATCACAATCCCTTGCGGAAAAAAAAGGATTTGCTGAGACGGAAATAACGATATAAAATTTCTACCAAGATAACTGGAAGTTCCAACCAATAAGAATCCTAATGAACCTAAAAATAGTATAAAGGCCCAGAAGAAATTACTTGTTTTTCGAGACCCCGTTATAAATTCTATCCATATAGATTCTGATCGCCAACTCATATATATTAGATCCAGTTATACAATTTTTTGGAATTGAGAAAATATGACTTTCCTTTTTTTCAAAGTGACTCTCATCAACTATTTTGTTGTGAACCTTTACCTTAGGAGTAATTCATAGAATTGTTTATATCTAAAATAATAACATCTCCTTCTTTTATACGATCCCCTATAGCTATATACATACAAATAAATACATTGACTTGAATTTCATACATCGGCCCGATGATGATACATTTTTCAAAAGAGCGCAAATTTATTTACCCTATTTACCCATATAATACGTTTACACATGCACAAGAGCTTTTTAATTTATGTTTGTAGGAATCTATGTGTTATATAATATTCTACCAAATGGGTCTTATCGAATCGAAGTTAAAAAAAAGAGTGATACAATTATGTCTCATCCAATCTAAAAAATCTTATTTTTTTGAATATGAAGAAATAAAGAAGCCATTGCAAGTGCCGGAAAGACTAGGCCTACTAAAGGCACAAAAATAGAGGGTAAGTTGTTGAAAGTTGTCATAAAATGGGTACCTCAATTTAATATTTGTACCTGTTATTGTTATATTCTGAATTCTAAAGATATCTTAGAATATTTTGTTTTTTTATTATTTCTATTATATAATTATACTAAGTATCTTTAAGTAAATATATATATCTAATACTAATATACAACCTAATAGAAATATATAGAATAGAACCTAATAGAAATAGAATAAAAAATAGGTACAAGAAAAAAAAAAACCAAACTAAATAAATGGACTTATTCATCTTTCAAAATAAAATAGATGTATCATAATCCCCTTGTTAGGTTTATGATTCTTTTTGTTCTTTTTGTCTTCTATTCTATTTGTCTTCTATTCTAATAGTCATTAATAAATAAAAATTTTTATTCCATTACAAATTTCTACAAAATGGATTAGAATCTGATCCAATAACAGGGAGTTTTCGGGAAATGCAAAAAGATGGAAGACTCTCCATAGATCTGTATATATCTCTATTTGAGATATCTATACATATGCAAGCAAGAGAGGAAAATGAACTTTGTTTTATTTGTCTAGTCGAATTTTAACTTCCCGAAAGCAAAAATTCACTTTTTATCTTGTTGATAGAGGTTTACTGAGTAGTAAACAAGAATATCGATAAAAAAAGATTCTAAATAAAAATGCATTTTTCAGGGTTTTCGTTTAATTCTGATAAACTAACTGTTCTATTTGATTTAATTTTTGTTCAAAGGAAAAAAAGCATGGAGCTGAAATAACTCACTCAGAACAGCTTTTAAAGTATTACGTGGTACAATTGCATCCAACAAGCCCTTACGTAATAAAGATTCAGCCGCTTGTGAACCGTCAGGCACGGCTTTTTTCAATGTTTGTTCAATTACTATTTTACCCGCAAATGCAATATAGGCGTAGGGTTCGGCAATAATGATATCCCCCAACATACCAAAACTAGCTGTCACCCCACCGGTAGTAGGAGATGTAAGAATTGATATATAGAATAACTTTTTACTTGATTGATAATCACATAAAACCGAAGAAATTTTAGCCATTTGCATCAAACTTAAACTTCCTTCTTGCATTCGTGCTCCTCCGGAAGAACACACTAAAATAAGAGGTAAACGTTGATTGGTAGCATACTCGATCAAACGAGTTATTTTTTCGCCTACTACGGATCCCATACTACCCCCCAGAAACTGAAAATCCATAACCCCAATGGCTACCGGAATACCGTTTAGTTGACCTGTACCTGTTTGAACAGCGTCAGTCAATCCTGTCATTTTTTGAGCAGAGTCAATACGTTTTTTATAAGTTTCCTCCCGCGAATGAAATTTAATGGGATCCGCAGAGACCATGTCTTCATCCATAGGATTCCAAGT